TTTCATTGCCCAATAAGGTTATCAAATGAATTATAATTACAATTGAAACAATAGAAAAGGAAATATGAGTTAATATATGCTCTAAAGTTGAAAATATCATAAAAATGAAAAAAAGAGGGAATACCCTATATTAATTAAGAAATAGAAATTGGGAATTTTATTTATTTTTATTATAGTATAGGATCTATTGGAGCTCTTTTAGAAGATGGCATGCCGCCACTCGGACTCGAACCGAGATGCTCTAGCACTGCTTCCTAAGAGCAGCGTGTCTACCGATTTCACCATAGCGGCTTGCTCGAACTCATAATACCCTATTTATATTCAATCGTCGAGATTGAACAAGTCAATTCAATCAAATAAGTTTTTTTTAGTAAAGGTCGATGGGGAAAAAAAGACTCCCCACCACACCGCCAAAATCTGAGTGAAAAATATACTAAAAAAAAAATATATATATTTTTTAGAATTCAGAAAACGGAAGAATTCTTCTTTTAGACATCTTATCTTATTCTTATTTTCTTATCTTACTTATATAATAATCTTATAATTATAATTAAGAGTCTATTTCATATTGATTAGAATAGGGACTATCAATTGTTAATTTTATATTAACTTTGAAATTCACAAATTTTTCCAATATTTTAGGACTTATTTGTTTGTCGTACAAAAAAACTTTTTGAATTCCCGGTAGAAAGAGATTTCCCTAATGACAAAGCTTTTAACGCTGCCCAATATCCTTTTCTTTTCCAAATATTTTTACGAATACGCTTTTTTGATATCGAAGTACGTTTTTTTGGAACTGCCATTTTAAAATGAAGAAGTTACTCATTGTTATAGTTGGATGTGAAAGACATCTATTGTTCAAAACAAATTATTATTTCTTATTCATTATCTATATATTCATTATCTATATATATTTTTTTATCTAAATATATTTTTTTCTCTAAATAAGATAAGATTCTATAAAAAAAAAACGAAATATAGATATGTCAAAGATCCGTGAAATTTGGATCAAAATCAAAAATTACTCGAAATAACAAAATTTTGATTCCATACACTATTCGTAAAACCTAAATTTTTTCGTTTGGAACTTTTAGTTCTCGTTGTTTATCTCTCAAAGTTCTATCTTTAGAATCTGTTATGGCATAGAAATCAAATCAATCAAACTTAATAAAATCAATAAAAAACATAAAAGACTTTTATTTTTGTTATTCTATACTTTAACTTTATTCTATACTTTAACTTTATTTACATGTAATAAAATACTTCAAAGGCTTTGTAAACTTTTGCTTACTAAATTGAGTTTTTTAGTTTTGATAAAAAATACACCTAAATTAAATTTTAAAATTCGAGTGAGACTAGTAATAAATCTGTTAAAGGCTACGTGGTTTGATAAAAAATATATCAGTCATTTTTTATTCTTTCTCGATCAATTTATTCTTTCTCGATAAAAAGTTCATTTTAGATCTATAATCTTCTAAAATTCTAAAATTTACTAATAAATTGAAATGGAAAACAATGAATCCCATAATTGAAATGGAAAACAATGAATCACATAATGAATTAGTTAAGGAATTGAAATAAACTAACTAAAATCAAGAGTTTTTTTTTCATTAGACCGATGACCTTAGTTAATCCTATAATTCATATCAGCATCGAGTACTCTTTTTAGCCCAAATTTTTATCCTTGCTCTACAAATAGAAATTCTTATTATTATTACGATAATAATAAGAATTTCTATTTTCATTTTCTAATAAGTATTTGTTTTGTTTTTATCTGTCACTTGATCATATCATTTGACCAATTATAACTTCTTGTTTTGAATATTTGAACGATTTTGAAAAGACTCAGAATAAATACTAATTTAAAATTATTAAATAAGTTAGTGCATATATTGATTTTTTATTTACTTTTTCGAAAGAGGTAAAATCCGGTGAGTCGGAAACAATTAATTAAGAATAAAAACTTTTTTTATGGAACAGATATATCAATATGCGTGGATAATACCTTTTCTTCCACTTCCAGTTCCTATGTTAATAGGGTTGGGACTTCTTCTTTTTCCGACGGCAACAAAAAGTCTTCGTCGTATGTGGGCTTTTCAAAGCGTTTTATTGTTAAGTATAGTCATGATTTTTTCCATGAATCTGTCTATTCAGCAAATAAATAGCAGTTCTGTCTATCAATATGTATGGTCTTGGATTATCAATAATGATTTTTCTTTAGAATTCGGATACTTGATCGATCCACTTACTTCTATTATGTCAATATTAATCACTACTGTTGGAATTATGGTTCTTATTTATAGTGATAATTATATGTCTCATGATCACGGATATTTGAGATTTTTTGCTTATATGAGTTTTTTCAGTACTTCCATGTTGGGATTAGTTACTAGTTCAAATTTGATACAAATTTATATTTTTTGGGAATTAGTTGGAATATGTTCGTATCTATTAATAGGGTTTTGGTTCACACGACCTGTTGCAGCAAAGGCTTGTCAAA